TAATTATGGCCCATACCCTTAGCCAATTTAGCCCTTAATACAGGATCATTCAAGTCAGGTTTTTTTGTTATTGGGATAGGCGAATTCTTATAGATTCATCCCCCCAAAGAACCGGACATGATAATTTTTCATCATCCGGCTCGAGCAAGAATCAACCAAACTAAAAGTTTACATATAAAAATAGATTTTAAACAATCTCGATTTCACACATATCGGGTTGATTCTATATGTAAAAGTACCGTATTTCGGTTTACGAAGTTGTAATACTATCAATTGCAAGGAATTCGGTTCTTCCAGGTACATGCTCCATACCCAAGTGGGCTTACAAAATTGATCATGATCAAGAGCTTTCTGGGTCGTCTCAGCCCTTGTGATTCACCTGTATCCCCAAACACAAAAAGATCGAGTGTTTATTTTTCGCGCACAAAGGATTTACTTGTTACTAATACAGTCTAGCCGCGGCTCTTCTTTAGATCCCTTGTTTCACTCCGATAGTATCATAAATCAGGATCGATGCAGAAGAAATGAATGCATTTCCATACTATTAAGTAAGTAATCGAGAATATAGCTAAACCATACTCTGTATTATGCCACATCGCTTATTCTACTGGATCTTACGGAGCCTGCTCATGCGCGGCATGCTTGGGGCTGATCATAGAAAAAGGTTCTTTTCAATCGAACCAACCTATCCTCTCTATGAGGTGGTGGTTGGAACAAAGACACATTTGGTCGTGAATTCGAATGTAGCAGATTAAAGGCATATTTCTGCACGGCCCAATCAATAGTTCAAGTCACACACTCCCATAATCCATTTTCTCTTCGGAGAATTCCCATCAACTGTTCATTCATTCAAATAAATAATCCAGTATTATGGAGTTGAGGGGAAATTTCCAACTGCATGTCTTATTCTTTGTCAATAATCCATATTTGTAGCAATGAAATATTATTGTTACGCCCCCAAGCAATAAGATAAAGGATTGATTACAAATCGCTATAATCTAGATTTTTTATAATTTTATAAAGGACCAGAAATACCTTGTTTACGTATCATTAGGAAATGCATTAACATAAATACGGCAGTAAGAAGAGGTAATACAAAAGTGTGTAAACTATAAAAACGAGTCAAAGTGGACTGGCCCACACTAGCACTGCCACGTAATAACTCTACCAAAGGCGATCCTATTACCGGAATTGCTTCTGGCACGCCTGTTACAATTTTTACTGCCCAATATCCAATTTGGTCCCAAGGTAAAGAATAACCTGTTACACCAAAAGATGCGGTCAATACAGCCAGAACCACCCCTGTAACCCAAGTCAATTCGCGGGGTTTTTTAAAACCGCCGGTGAGATACACACGAAACACGTGCAGGATTATCATTAAGACCATCATACTTGCCGACCATCGATGAACTGATCGAATTAACCACCCGAAGTTTGCTTCGGTCATTATGTATTGAACAGAAGCAAAAGCCTCAGTAACCGTCGGACGATAGTAAAAAGTCATAGCAAACCCTGTAGCTACTTGTACTAAAAAACAAGTGAGCGTAATTCCTCCTAGACAATAAAATATGTTGACATGAGGAGGAACATATTTACTAGTTATATCATCTGCAATCGCCTGAATCTCGAGACGTTCTTCGAACCAATCATACACTTTATTGAGATAGGTAAACCAAGGGGCCTCCCCTCTGAGAACCGTATAGGAGAATTTCATCTCGTACGGCTCAAACACAACCACACCACTACTGGTATTAAATCAAAATTGGAAATTTTGATTCAATCTTATCTAAAGATACAAAAGAATAAAACTCAGAAAGCTATTCTTTGTGGTTATAATTAGAATGCCAAAAAATCAAGTCGACTCGCTTATCTTTATGTTGATCGTTACCGGCCTCTTGAATTTTCTATTTACCTATTTCAGTTGTTATTTTGAGTTGTATGTAATGCAGCTTTACTTTGGTTTTCTTTATTATTGATAGGAATTTTCTTGTTAAGACCCTATGAATCAATTGAAACCTCAGATTCATACTAGAACCACGATGATTCAATAAAACCTTCAACCTAAGCCCAAAGATTCCATGAGTAAGAAACCTTGGAGCATCATTTATTCAAGTTTGTGCTTTGAACAAACTAAAAGCCGAAACGGGGAATTTGAAAGAAGAAAAATTTTTGTGACTCCGGCCGCGGGGTCTCACTATTAAGTATGAATCATAGTTCGAAGTTCGAATATTTCGTGATCTATTTCACGGATTCCGTGCTCCAGATACTAGAATGAATATCCGACGGGGCGAGGTAAAACCATCTCTATCAAGACGACAGACCCATTTTCTGTACTATCAATAGGATCAATTAGAACAAGTCGCACACTCATATTCCGGAAATACAGAAACAAAAAAATTTCGCGGTCGAACTACCACTCAACTAAAATAAAAATAAAAATTCGAGATCTAAATACTTATTTAAAAGGCAGTATTTTGTAGTTCTTGGAAATTGAAATTTCATTCTAATTCATTGAAATTCCGTCCAGTAAAACGGACGAATTATAAATCTCCAAAATAATCGACAAGAATACTGCAAATAGAGCCATTGCGACACCCATCAAAGGAGTAGTTCCCCATCCCGGAGCTACTTTACCATATTCCGAATTTAAGGGTTTCAATAACCCTCCTGCAGAAGTGCTTTTTGGACGAGCTCTAGAACTACCTTCAACCGTTTTTGCAGCCATAAATCCTATTTTGTATTCATTGAGATCTGTTGACTTTGTATACCATTGCGTTGTAAATAAACGATCTTATCATGGATCCATCGTGGTCTTGAAATTCTATAATAATGGAAACAGCAACCCTAGTCGCCATCTCTATATCTGGGTTACTTGTAAGTTTTACTGGGTACGCCTTATATACTGCTTTTGGGCAACCCTCTCAACAACTAAGAGATCCATTCGAGGAACATGGAGACTAGCTCAAGTAGAAGTAACGGGCCTCCCAATATTGGGAGGCCCGTTACTTCAATTGCGATACTAAAAAATCATTTCGTTTTTTTAGTTGGAACTTTAGGTGGTTCTCGAAAAAAGATAGCGAAAAAAATGATCCCTAGAGTCGAGACTAAGAGGAATGTATAAACCAATGCTTCCATAAATTCGATCGGGGTTTCCAATTATAGCTTCCATACCTGTTTATTTGGGATCATCGCCCAGATTAACGAAAACAAAAAAAAAAGAAAAGGGCGACGATTTAAATCCGGATTTCTCCAGTACCTTTACCTTATACCTTATTTTAAAATCACAAATCGAAAATAGAAGTAGAAGCGAAAAACCCAAAACATCTGAGCAATGCCGCATCAGACTGCTTGTCTTCTTGTAGTTGGATCTCCAAGTTTTTGGAATACTCCAAATTCCACTTGAGTATCCAAATCCGGGTCAATACCAGCAAAAACATCTCTGAACAAAGTTCTAGCACCGTGCCAAATGTGACCGAAGAAGAAAAGCAGAGCAAATGAAGCGTGTCCAAAAGTAAACCAGCCCCTTGGACTGCTACGAAAAACACCATCAGATTTCAAAGTAGCACGATCTAATTCAAAAATTTCACCCAATTGAGCACGTCTAGCATATTTTTTCACAGTAGCAGGATCGCTATAACTCACGCCATTCAGTTCGCCACCATAGAACTCAACAGTTACACCTACCTGTTCCACGCTATACTTTGATTCTGCCCTTCGAAAAGGCACGTCAGCTCTAACAATTCCATCTCCGTCTACCAAAACAACTGGAAATGTTTCAAAAAAAGTAGGCATACGACGTACAAAAAGTTCACGTCCTTCTTTATCTCTAAAGATAGGGTGTCCTAACCACCCGACAGCGATTCCATCCCCATTATCCATTGAACCCGCACGGAATAATCCCCCTTTCGCAGGATTATTTCCGATGTAATCATAAAAAGCTAATTTTTCAGGAATTTTCGACCAAGCTTCTGCTAAACTTTGATTTTCGGCTAGTCCAGCACTGACTCTTCGATATATTTCTTGCTGAAAGTATCCCTGATCCCATTGATAACGGGTGGGACCAAATAATTCGATAGGGGTAGTTGCTGAACCATACCACATAGTTCCAGCAACAACAAACGCCGCAAAAAAGACAGCAGCGATGCTGCTGGAAAGAACGGTTTCAATATTGCCCATACGTAATCCTTTGTATAGACGTTGAGGTGGGCGGACACTAAGATGGAATAAGCCTGCTAATATGCCCAATGTCCCTGCGGCAATATGATGAGAGGCTATTCCTCCTGGAACAAAAGGATCAAAACCTTCCACACCCCACGCAGGATTTACAGATTGTACCTTTCCAGTTAGTCCATAGGGGTCAGACACCCAGATTCCAGGACCATACAATCCGGTTACATGAAATGTCCCAAAACCAAAGCAAGCCACTCCTGAGAGAAATAAATGAATTCCAAAGATTTTAGGCAAATCCAAAGAACGTTTTCCTGTACGGTCATCAACAAATATTGCTAGATCCCAATACACCCAATGCCAGATAGCTGCCAAGAAGCACAATCCGGAAAACACAATATGTGCTCCGGCTACACCTTCGTAACTCCAAATACCGGGATTCGCCACCGTTCCCCCTGTAATACTCCAACCGCCCCAAGAATCGGTTATTCCTAAACGAGTCATGAAGGGTATAACGAACATGCCTTGTCTCCACATTGGATCAAGAACCGGGTCGGAGGGATCAAAAACAGCTAATTCATATAGAGCCATTGAACCGGCCCAACCCGCAACCAGAGCGGTATGCATTATATGGACAGAAATCAAACGGCCGGGATCATTCAATACGACGGTATGAACACGATACCAAGGCAAACCCATGGGACTACCCCTTTATTAATAAAAAATAGACACTATGTAACTTTATTGCATTGCAAAAAACTATACTATGGACCCCTTTTTTCCGGGGATTATCTCGAAAAAAAAAAAGGATTAATATTTGTTCTATTCTTTTAGTAATATTCTATTCTTTTAGTAATAATGGAAGAGTTCGGTTCGTAGGAAAAAAGAGAAGCAGATCTATTCTATACTCGATAAGTCCCAATACGCAATGGGGGTTGATGCCAGTCCCTGCATCCATATTTTATCATCATTCAAAAGCCTTATTCGTAAGAATTTTCGTTGATTTTATGAACTTTCTGAACTTAGTCAATCTATGTATAAACTGAGATAAGGGCCACTATTATCTATTATTAAGACAAGAAACCCATTATTACGCTTCCACATCAAAGTGAACTAGAGTACTTAATTCTTTTTTCTTTCAGTTTATGCCTATTGGTGTTCCAAAAGTACCTTATCGAAGTCCCGGGGACAAGCACCCATCTTGGGTTGACATATAGTGCGACTTGTCAGATCTATTGGGCCATATGGGATTTCCCCATTCTCTCTCCGATCGAGATATCCTCCGTTTCGCCCAAAAAAATTGATTGAATTATCAAAAATTTGTAGCGTGAAATGCAATGAAGTGTATTTTGATTTCTTTCGTAAGGAGGTAGCCGGATTAATATTAGCAATAAATCAATTTTATGGTCGTCTTGGCTGGACCACTAAAATGAGGTATCCAGACTCCGTTTAGACAAACCCCATTGGGAATATATCGATAATAATTCCTTATACCATAAACGATTCCGTTTAGAACTTTATTCTAAAGAGATCTCAAATTGTTAATCAACGGAATAATAAATATGATGAATATGTCAAAGATTTGGCAGAAGACATGAACGAAATGGATTAAAATAGAAAGGGGGGAGTCATAGCAAAAAAGAGACGCGGTATTGGGTTCATTTGTCCTATATGTGCAAATCAAAATCGGGCGGATCCTTACTCGGAGTAGAGCATAAACCTAAAAAATTTGAAGAAGCCCATTCAATTCAGGAACAAGAAAATAGCATCGGGATTTTTGGATTGGATCTCGATGAAAAAATACATCAATGAAACGGTAGTTCCACAAGTCGATAAGTTTAGTGAATTGCTTTTTTCTATTAGAATATTATCGGTATCGAAAACCCGATTAAACTCATCATTCTTGAAAAACGGAAGAGAAGCCCCCTCGGCAAAAGGAGCCCGCAAGGAAACAAGAAAAGGAAGGGGCTAGAAGCGACACATTGATTTTTTTTTTTCACAAGTTTTGTTGACCCGTATGCATCAAACGATGCCTGTACGGCTCCGAAGGGATACAAGGGTTATCCTAATCAATCGACTTTATCGAGAAAGATTGCTTTTTTTAGGTCAAATGGTTGAGAGTGATATTTCGAATCAACTTATTGGTATTATGGTCTATCTTAGTATAGAAAATGAGACCAAGGATTTGTATTTATTTATCAACTCTCCTGGCGGGTGGGTAATACCTGGGATAGCTATTTATGATACTATGCAATTTGTGCGACCGGATGTACAGACAATATGCATGGGATTGGCCGCTTCCATGGGGTCTTTTCTCTTGGCCGCAGGAGCAAGTACCAAACGTCTAGCATTCCCTCACGCTTGGCGCCAATGAGTTTTTTATTTGAGAGAAAAACAGAAGACTATGCCTTCGCCATATGAATTATTAATATTAAGTAATAATAGCATGGCACTTCGAATTCGATATGAAAATTATTAGTGTTTTTTTTTTAATATTCCATTATGTATCGAAGCAGTAGTATGAGATAACGGAGGGATATTTCGAGTTTATCTTCCCTATCGAAGGCCTATTGCAGCGTCACAAACTTTTTTCACGCCGGAAGGTTATTAACACTATTTATGGTATGAAAGAGTACGAAAAAAAAAAGAAACTTTGGGATTGCTGAATCATAAACGAAATAAATATAGAAAGCAACGGAGCCATCATAGTATTTTTGAACTTCTAAAAAAAAAAAAAAAAAGAAGGGTGGTAATTGGATCATTTAGCGAGCTGGGTCTAATAGAACCCCAAACTTTCTCCTTGTTTGATGAAAGTCAAAAGCAAATTCCATTGGCGAGCCGTATGCAATGCAACAAAATGCCCGTACGGTTTTTCAATTCTCTGTTTTTCTTTATCTCTTACACTCGCCCAATCGTGCGAGATAGAGGAACTTTTAGAATATATCCTCTGATCAGGGTCATGATCCATCAACCTATCGGCGCTTTTTATGGAGCACAAACGGGAGAATTTATCCTGGATACGGAAGAACTACTGAGGCTGCGCGAAATCCTTACAATGGTTTATGTACAAAGGTCAGGCAAGCCTTTATGGGTTGTATCCGAAGACATGGAAAGAGATACTTTTATGTCAGCAACAGAAGCCCAAGCTCATGGAATTGTTGATCTTGTAGCGGTTGGATAAAACATAGCAGACACTTCGTAAGGGTTTAAGAGAATATTAAACAGAAGAAATTTATGATCATCCGGTTAGGATCGATCTAAACCAAGCCCATAATGGATAATTGAGCATGCCAACTATTAAACAACTTATTAGAAACCCAAGACAGCCAATCAGAAACGTTACAAAATCCCCCGCTCTGCGAGGATGCCCTCAGCGCCGAGGAACATGTACAAGGGTGTATGTGCGACCCGTTTCAATCATGGGTTGAGCCAAAACAAAAGAAACCAAACAATTTTTAAGTATAAATGCTCAGTACCTGTGAATCAGATATAATGGAAGACGAAGAACTACTCTAAAAAAAGATCGATCTATCATATCTTTCTATTGTGTATGAAATTTATGGTTTCCATTGGCGCAAATTCAACCGCCTCAATTTGTAATTTAAGATGAGTAAAGAATTCCCCATTGGTAACAAATAATTAGCCATTAAGCGGGGAAATACTATAAAAAAGCAGAAAGAGAATCTTTCTACTCTTGCAAGAACGGACTAACAGGGTCAACTACCCCATCAATCTTCAGAATTAAATACCGTCACTGTATAGGGGTCTATCTCGTTATGAAAGAAAAGACCTATGACTAGAAAATTCATGGGTAGAGCCGAAGAGTGGTAACTGTACAAGTTACCAATAGAATTGATTAATTGAAGGAGTGGCTCCGGTGTATAGAGATGGCCTCACCGTTTAAGAAGTAATCATAGAAACGGCGGAACCCACAATTTCCTTAGCTATTTACTACTTTATTTTTATTTTTTACTTTATTTCGAATGCCTCAAAAAAAAAAGGTAAAAGCGTGGGCGGGAAGGTTAGAGTAGCAAAAGCCATTGGAATTTTTTATTTTATAAATTGGAAGAGTCCGTTTTGTTATTAATCGACTAGGAAAGAGGAAAAGAATAACTGAAAGAAAGGAAATCGATTAGTTATTCATGAAAGTTTCATTTATTCAATGACCAGAATTAGACGAGGAAATATAGCTCGAAGACGTAGAACAAAAATGCGTTTATTTGCATCAAGCTTTCGCGGGTCTCATTCCAGACTTAGTCGAACAATTACTCAACAGAAAATAAGAGCTTTAGTTTCGGCTCATCGCGATAGAGATAGGAAAAAAAGGGATTTTCGCCGTTTGTGGATCACTCGAATAAATGCAGTAATTCGCGGAAACGGGGTATCCTATATTTATAGTAGATTAATACACAATCTGTATAAGGCACAGTTGGTTCTTAATCGTAAGATACTTGCACAAATAGCTATATCAAATAGGAATTGTCTGTATATGATTTCCAATGAAATCATAAAATAAGGAAGTTGGAAGGAATCCAGTATTAAGTAGAATTTTTAAACGGAGTTCTCTGGAGAATGAACTCCCGGAAGGTAGAGTAGAAATAATATGCTAAAGTCGTCAAAATGGGGGAACACGCTCAATAAAAAAAAGATTGATTTGATTCTCCTTCCCCAAGTCTTTTTTTTTCTTACGACACAACTGCTTGTCGTATTTTTTGAACAAAACATCTGTCTGTGTTTGAGTTCAGATTGGATTTTGCGTTAATTCAAGAATACGCCTATTTTTTTTTTGGTTCGAAGACCTGGTGTTCGAGCGATCGACCCACTTCTTTCAAATTGTTTCTCATTATTAAGAAAAGGTAACAAAGATAAAATACGAGCTTGTTTTATAGCAATAGTAATTAATCGTTGTTCTTTTAAGGTCAATCTATTCACTCGTCTAGATAATATTTTTCCTTGTTCACTAAGAAATCGACTAATTAAAGTCATGTTTCTATAATCAATTCGATCCCCCGATTGGATCGGGGGCAAACGCCTACGAAAAGATCGCTTGGATTTAAGAAAGAGTCGCTTGGTTTTATCCATAATTTGGTTATTCCTTATCCCTAAAATCCCATTTCGACGAAATCCAAAAAGGGGTTATAGAATCCATTAGAGGAGTTGGTTTGGCTATATTTATTTGTTTCTATTTAAATATATGAAATATATTATTTTCATGCTCCCCGGCAGGGTGACGCACAAACACGCGGTTTCGACTCTATCTATTTTTTTATCTCCGCATGAAGTGTATGTTTGTAACAATAGGGGCAGAATTTGCTCAATTCCAATCGACTAGGTGTATTGTGTCGATTCTTTTGAGTAATATATCTGGAAATACCCCTTGATTCCTTATTAACACCATTTCGAACACAACTAGTACATTCCAAAATAACCCTTACGCGGACATCTTTACCCTTGGCCATGAACCTCCTTGGGGTTTTGATTCACCCAACTTTTCTATTTTCCGACCCGAAATGAATAAGAAGCAAGGGACAAGAGAAGTTGCTAACCGCTCAATTTCAAATTATGAAATAGAGATTTTATTGCAATTAATAATTAATAATAGTAAATAAATCGGAAATAAGAAATAATAAGTAATACAAAAATTTCTAACTCTATTGCTAATTACAGTATGGTATTTCATTTAAGTATCTTGTAGTGTAGGATCCTCTTACCCTAGCCGCATTTCCGTGTTCTTTCCTCCTTTCTTCTATCTATCTAATTGTCAAATAAAAAAACTAAAAGTGGGGAAGGGGAAATTAGTCACAAAATTTTGGTTCTATTCTTCACCCCGTTCCAGTTCAATAACTAAAATGAAAAAAATGGAAATGTCAATGCGTCGGGGAATAAACGGTTGATTTCGATCAATAACCCTGCTAAAGCCCCGAACCATAGAGTACTTAGTACTGGTGCCACGGAAAGATATGTTTTTAGATCTCGCATTGAAAATCCTCCTTCTTTTTTTTTTGTATTCCCAAATTCCCTATTGGAATATATTTTGGAATATATTATGGTAAGAAATGTATATGTAGTTAAGGGCCACGTGTAGTTGTGCGCGGAATCCCTAACTCAACTTGAAATGCGCAATGATTCGGTCGATAAGATTTTATTTTTTTTTATGAAAATTAAAGCAGAAAACTGGATCACTTTACGCCTGAGAATTTCCACGAAAACAAATAATTTATTATTAAATATAATATTAGTATATCTTATATGCTATGAGACCAAAAACAAGAAAAGGCAAGATACACTTTTCATATCAATAAAGGGAATAAAAAAGGGTGTGGAAAACCAGACAGGGATTCTCTACAATGATACTGTAGACCAATTGAAAGGGATGTAGCGCAGCTTGGTAGCGCGTTTGTTTTGGGTACAAAATGTCACGGGTTCAAATCCTGTCATCCCTACCAATTACCGCTCCGAGCAGCAGTAACACGAGATCCTTTTTTTTTTTAGATCATTTCGTTTTGACATACATAATCTTTCATTTTATGATATATAGTTGTATACCCATACAAGAATGGGTGGGGTAAAAAACGAATCTCTGTATTGTCAGTCCTTTACGTTGTGATAAGAAAGCGCTCTTAGTTCAGTTCGGTAGAACGTGGGTCTCCAAAACCCAATGTCGTAGGTTCAAATCCTACAGAGCGTGATTCCGCTCTTGGCGTCTTAGATCGAAAAGCACACACTGAACTCAAATAATGGACCAGCAATCCGAATTTTACCCCCCACCTCCTCCTCTGATTCAATTAACGAAAGGAGGGGGGTCACTTAAAAAAGCTATGTTAATTAATCAAAGGTCCAACTGATCACCACGTCTGTACTGCAAATATGCGGTTACGAATAATCCAGCCAAAGTAATAGGAATTAGACCTAAGACGATTCCAAATAGAAAGACTTCAATCATTTGATTTTTTTTTTGAAAGGTTAAAAAGAGAGGTAATATCTATCCCTAAATATTAATCCGTCTTGCCTCGGAATCTCAATAACTAAAAATTAGTAATTAACATCTTACGTCAAGGAACTAGACAATCTGTGGAATGCTCCATAAAAATTTCTTTTTATGAATTATTCATTCAATGAATTTCAAATAAGCCCTATCTTATTCAGACCAATAAATAGAGCCGAGGTTATAGTTAAAGCCGCTAGTAGAAAACCAAAATAACTAGTTAGAGTAGGCATGGCGGAGCTAAAGGAAATATGGTCTTTTTATACATATGTTTATAAAGCACTTCCCTAAGTTTTCGCTTTTGGACGATACGAGGATAAGCAAAAATACCCTACCAATTGAAAGAATACCTTCAATTGAAGGTTTTTGATTCTTTAAGTATTCTAGAAGATACGAACAAAAATGAGGGACAGGGATAGAAAACGAAACCCATTCGTCGTCTTTTACATCGACCCATCCCATGATTCCAAAGAAATGGGTTGGTTGAACACCTCTTAAGTCAACTAATATTAAAATCAAATAAATAATACTCAAACCTGTGCCATGTAACTTCATTTAAAAAGGGAATTGATTCTATTTTGGATTTAGATTTTTTGAGCGATCTGATTGTGCGATACCCTTAAAGAAAGAAAGTAAAAAATCTAAATCCCATTTTGATTTCGGTTCAATTCGATTCTAAAAATAAAATTACGATTATCTTTTCTTTTCTAGATTTTCCATTTTGTCTTTCCATATTCTATATAAAGGAGAAAGCCCGCGAGTTGTAGTTAGGGTTAGGATAAAAAAAAGAGGCGAATTACAACAAACAATTCTACATCTACGAAAGGGAGATTTCTAGATTTCATATCGAATTGAAATGGGGAAATAGAATAATCGTCATCATGAATTATTAGAAAGAAATCCGTAGGATTCCCATTTTACTTTTTTACTTTATTTTAATTTTATTTTGAATTTCGCATCCGAAGACAGTCATCGAAATGGAGACAAAAGAAACCCCATACTCCAGAAATTGAAGGAATTTTCTATTGAATAGTACGAATAGTACATCGTTATGTATCGACTAGCAAGAAGAAAAGAAGAAAGAAATTTTCTAGCACTCCGTTTTCGTTTCGATCCCGATTGCAATTGCGTTGCTGTGTCAGAAGAAGGATAGCTATACTGATTCGGTATATTAGAAAAATACCCTCGGTACTATATTGACGATCTAACCAATATTTTAATTCAGTGAATTTCCATTGCATTTACTGATATCTTTTACGGAATCGATCGCCTTTTGACTGTACAAAAATATGTGGAGCTCAGCATGTCTGGAAGCACAGGAGAACGGTCTTTTGCTGATATTATTACC